TTTTAGGATCGGGATCCATTATTCATTCAATGGAAACTATTGTTGGATATTCTCCAAATAAAAGTCAGAATATGGTTCTTATGGGAGGTTTAACAAAACATGTGCCAATTACCAAAACTGCTTTTTTATTAGGTACACTCTCTCTTTGTGGTATTCCACCTCTTGCTTGTTTTTGGTCCAAGGATGAAATTCTTAATGATAGTTGGTTGTATTCACCAATTTTCGCAATAATAGCTTGGTCTACAGCGGGATTAACCGCATTTTATATGTTTCGGATCTATTTACTTACTTTTGAAGGACACTTAAACGCCAATTTTCAAAATTACAGTGGAAAAAAAAATACACCCTTCTATTCAATATCTCTATGGGGTAAAGAGGGTTCAAAAAGGATTAACAAAAATTTTTGTTTATTAACCTTATTCACAATGAATAATAATGAAAGTGCTTCTTTTTTTTCAAAGAAGACATATCGACTTAATGAGAATGTAAGAAACATGACACAACCTTTTATTACTATTACTTATTTTGGGAATAAGAAGTCTTATTTATATCCTTATGAATCGGATAATACTATGTTATTCTCTATAGTTGTATTGGTTCTATTTACTTTGTTCGTTGGATTCCTAGGAATTCCTTTCAATCAAGAAGGAGTTAATTTAGATATATTATCAAAATGGTTAACCCCGTATATAAACCTTTTACACCCAAATTTGAATAATTCAATGGATTGGTATGAATTTGCGAAAGATGCAGTTTTTTCAGTCAGTATAGCCTATTTCGGAATCATTATAGCGTCCTTTTTATATAAACCTGTTTATTCATCTTTGCAAAATTTGGACTTAATGAATTTATTTGTTAAAACAAGTCCTAAGAGAATTCTTTCGGACAAAATAATAAATGGTCTATATGTTTGGTCATATAATCGTGGTTACATAGATGCTTTTTATGCAACATCTTTAACAGGAGGGATAAGAGGATTGGCGGAATTCACTCATTTTTTTGATAGACGAGTAATTGATGGAATTACGAATGGAGTTGGTATTATGAGTTTCTTTGTAGGAGAGGGTATCAAATCTGTTGGGGGCGGGCGTATCTCTTCTTACTTTTCTTGTATTTATCTTATGTATCCATTTTTATATTAATTTACTACTTTTGGAATCTATAAGAAAAATCTTTGATTTTTAATTTGATAGTAAAGAACTTTAATAGGTTAATAGGAAAGAATGATTGGTTTTGAACAATAGATGTCTTTCACATCCAACTAAAACAATTAATAACCTCTTCATTTTTAAATGGCAGTTCCAAAAAAACGTACTTCTATATCAAAAAAGCGTATTCGTAAAAATATTTGGAAGGGGAAGGGATATTGGTTCGCGTTAAAAGCTTTGTCATTGGGGAAATCTCTTTCTACCGGGAATTCAAAAAGTTTTTTTGTACGACAAACAAATAAGTCATAAAACATTGGAATAATCCGAATTGATTTGACTCAAAAAATTGTCTGATTTCATTGTTAATCTAAAAATAAAATGAAGAATTTCCATTCCCTATTCATTGGCCGAAAACAATAGGGAATGGAAGTAGAATAAAAATGCCTCTGTTTACTAAATTAAGAAAAAGAATGTTTTTGAAAAAAGAATAAAGGAAAAAAGAATAAAGACAAGATACAAGGTTTTACCTTTCTTTTTAGTAGATTTTATCATTTCGAGGGCGGAGTCTTATTTTCCCCATCAACCTATTTGTCTATAATAAGAAAAATGGCTTTCTCTATATCTCTATATATCTATAGAAGGGCATATGTAAGATCGTTAGTTAAAATTAAGGAATTGATGAAACTAATTGATGCCATTTTGACAACCTTTTGTATAGTATAACTTTAGGATTTATTTTGTGTTCATTGAAAAAATGTATCTTTTTGTTTCAAATTTGATAAATCGGATAAATGATAAAGAATTCATTAAAAAATGAAAATCATTTTTTTTGTTCTATCCCTACTAGCTAGAGGATAGAAGCGTCCAGTTACAAAGAATTCGATTCCAGGAGAGAGAGCATAAACTACACCAAAGTCCTAAGGGAAGAAATAAAACGAACACCCTAAATGAAAATAAGGAACCTTCCAATCCCATTTGAACGAATTTGAATTCATCCAGTTTTATCTTTCCTAAAAAATATTGCATGGATTTCTTCAATCTCGACGATTGAATTATGAATAGGCTATTATAAGTTCTAGCAAGCCGCTATGGTGAAATCGGTAGACACGCTGCTCTTAGGAAGCAGTGCTAGAGCATCTCGGTTCGAGTCCGAGTGGCGGCAGGCCATCTTCTAAAAGAGATACAATAGATCCTATAATAAATTCAATTCTTAATTTCTATTTCGTAATTAAAGGATTCCTCTTTTTTTTTTTTATGATATTTTCAATTCTAGAGCATATATTAACTCATATTTCCTTTTCGATCGTTTCAATTGTAATTACAATTCATTTGATAACCTTATTTGTCGATAA